CTTTTTTTTCGATGCGAATTTGACACAAGATGAAGGAAATCGCTATTTCAATTTCGAATTAAAAAAAATATTTAGAATATTCTCTAATAAAAAAGAGTTCCATCATAACTATATAGTTATAGTGAAGTAATACTCCGGGTTCTCACAAAACAAAAGAAAATCCTTTTTTCAAAACTCATTCCTTATTTTATTAGTTAATGATCTAGTGATTGGATCTCTATGCTTATTCCGATATAAAATGAAATATTCAAATGATTTTTCATCGAATGACTATTCATCTATTGTATTTTCACGTAAATAGGGGCAAGAAAGTTCTATGGAAAAATGGTGGTTCAATTCGATGTTGTATAAAGGAAAATTAGAATACAGGTGTGGGCTAAGTAAATCAATCGATAGGTTTGGTGATCCTATTGAAAAAACCAGTGTAAGTGAGGATCCGGTTATAAACGATATGGATAAAAAGATTCATAGTTGGAGTGAAAGTTCTAGTTACAGTAATGCTAATCATTTAGTGGGTGTCAGGGACGTTCGTAATTTTATCTCTGATGACACCTTTTTAGTTAGAGATAGTAATAGGAATATTTATTCCATATATTTGGATATTACTAATCAAATTTTTGAGATTGACAATGATCCTTCTTTACTGAGTGAACGAGAAAGTTCTTTTTTTAGTTATTGGACTTATGCTTATCTGAAGAATGGATCGAAGAATGACGATCCGCCCTGTGATCATTCCATGTATGATACTAAATACAGTTGGAATAATCACATTACTAGGTGCATTAACTCTTATCTTGGTTCTCAAATTTGTATTGAGAGTTCCTTTTTAAGTAGTAGTGACAATTCCAGTGACAGTTACATTTATAGTTCCATTTATGGTGAAAGTAGAAATAGTAATGAAAGGGGGAGCTCCAGTATAAGAACTAGCAGGAATGGTATTGATTTCACTCGAAGAGAAAATTCTACTGATTTCGATTTGACTCAAAAATATAGGCATTTGTGGGTTCAATGCGAAAATTGTTATGGATTAAATTATAAGAAACTTTTGAAGTCCAAAATGAATATTTGTGACCAATGTGGATATCATTTGAAAATGAGTAGTTCAGATCGAATCGAACTTTCGATTGATCCAGGTACTTGGGATCCTATGGATGAAGACATGGTTTCTCTGGATCCTATTGAATTTCATTCGGAGGAGGAACCTTATAAAGATCGTATTGATTCTTATCAAAGAAAGACAGGATTAACCGATGCTGTTCAAACAGGCACAGGTCGACTAAACGGTATTCCCATAGCAATTGGAGTTATGGATTTTCAGTTTATGGGGGGTAGTATGGGATCCGTAGTAGGCGAGAAAATCACCCGTTTGATCGAGTACGCTACCAATAAATTTTTACCTCTGATTCTAGTGTGTGCTTCCGGAGGAGCACGTATGCAAGAAGGAAGCTTGAGCTTGATGCAAATGGCTAAAATATCTGCTGCTTTATATGATTATCAATCCCATAAAAAGTTATTCTATGTATCAATCCTTACATCTCCTACTACTGGTGGGGTAACGGCTAGTTTTGGGATGTTGGGGGATATCATTATTGCCGAACCGAATGCTTATATTGCATTCGCAGGTAAAAGAGTAATTGAACAAACATTGAATAAGATAGTACCTGAAGGTTCACAAGCGGCTGAATATTTATTCGATAAGGGCTTATTCGATCCAATTGTACCACGTAATCCTTTAAAGGGTGTTCTGAGTGAGTTATTTAAGCTTCACGCTTTTTTTCCTTTGAATTAAAATTCACTTATTAAGTTAAGTAGAGCCTTAAGTCAAATTATTTTTATTTAATTTAGTTACATTTTTGTATTTGTAGCGAACAATTAGATAGTTTATCGGAATCAAAGTAAAAATTCTAAGGAAGAATTTCTTTTTTCTTTGGTGACATAATCATAATATTTAATTGTAAATTGTATAAAGAATCGTGCGGATAATTCTTTTTTTTATACCGATATTACTGATTATTAATTAGGAAACCTCTATCTCTATCAACAAGATAAAAAAAAATGGTTCCTTCTTCGAAATTCAAATTGGGCAAGGCAAATAAAATAAAACTAAGGTCATCTTTCCTTCTTGCTTCGTATGTATAGTATATATGATTCAAATATAGAAAATATAGATATAGAGTATCTTTTCTTTCTACTCTATCTTCCGAGAATCTCTATTTTTACTAAGAATCCTGTTGTTGGATTGAATTCTAACGAATCCTTCGGGAATTTGTAAGAAACTCTTTATTTCTTTATTTATTAAATAAAATAAAAATGAGAATTCAATTCTAATTTTAAGACAAGAATAGATTATCACACGTATATTTCTATATTTCATGTAGAAAGATAAAGAAGAATAAGTCTCATTTATTTAATTATCTATTCCTTGCACTTATTATTTAATATATATACTCACTTAGATATACTCAATCTAATTCTATACGAATTATAATTATTCTAAGATATCTTTCTAACAATAACAGGTACAAATATTAAATCGAGGTACCCATTCTATGACAACTCTTAACAACTTACCCTCTCTCTTTGTGCCTTTAGTGGGCCTAGTATTTCCGGCAATTGCAATGGCTTCTTTATCTCTTCATGTTCAAAAAAACAAGATTTTTTAGATTCGATAGGTGCAAATCTTATCTATTTTTTTTCAAGACTTAGATATAGATAACACAGATATCTATTTAGTAGTAGTAGAATATGGCGGTTTCCTCCGAACATAGATCTTATGTATGCGTAAATATATGGGTAAATAAATTATAGCAATTTTCAAATTGATCGGAATCGAGGTGGATGTATGAAATGTAAAGTCAATGTATCTATATGTGGATATCTATAGGAGATCATAGAAAAGGGATATTCTTATTTTAGACCTAACCAATTGGATCTAACCAATTAGATGAATTACTCCTAAAGGGTTACATCCGAATGATGCTAGTTGATGAGAGTTACTTCGGAAACAAAAAAAGGAAAGTCAAATTCATTTGGACTATTTTCTCAATTCCAATAAAATGCAACTGGATCTAGTATGAGTTGGCGATCAGAACATATATGGATAGAACTTATAGTGGGGTCTCGAAAAATAAGTAATTTCTGCTGGGCCTTTATCCTTTTTTTAGGTTCACTAGGATTCGTATTAGTTGGATCTTCCAGTTATCTCGGTAAGAATTTGATATCTTTAGTTCCCTCTCAACAAATTCTTTTTTTTCCACAAGGGATCGTGATGTCTTTCTACGGTATCGCAGGTCTCTTTATTAGTTCCTATTTGTGGTGCACAATTTCGTGGAATGTAGGTAGTGGCTATGATCGATTCGATAGAAAAGAAGGAATAGTGTGTATTTTTCGTTGGGGATTTCCTGGAAAAAATCGTCGCATCTTCCTACGATTTCGTAGGAAAGATATTCAGTCCATCCGAATAGAAGTTAAAGAGGGTATTTATGCTCGTCGTGTCCTTTATATGGAAATCAAAGGACAGGGGGCCGTTCCCTTGACGCGTACTGATGAGAATTTGACTCCGCGTGAAATTGAGCAAAAAGCCGCCGAATTGGCCTATTTCTTGCGCGTACCGATTGAAGTATTTTGAAATGAACTTGAACTGAAGAAGAAATTCTTTCCCATCGGCAGGGAAAAAATTCAAGAATTCTCTTTTCTTTCTTCAGCATAGCATAGCTTAATAAAGTTTTTTCAGAACGTTCATTCGATCCAAAGTAGACGTATATGGAACATCCATAAAACGAAACTTTTTTTGTCCGAATTTATGCGTATGGAAATCCACTCAACTGAATTCAGTAAAAAACAAGTAAAAGTAACAAATCGAAATAAAATAATAGATTCATCTCGTATATCAAAACATTTCGGAATAAAGGATTTCTCTTTTTATTTTCAATATGAATTGATAGGTTAGATACAAATAGATCATATCTTGTAAATGCTCTCTCCTTTCTTTTGTCAATCGACCTTTCTTTTTTTTTTTTATCTTTTGTGTTTCTTAATGATCAAAGGCAAAGGACTGCTTGTATCTCTTATAAGGATAACTTTTCTGTCTTGTTTTGCCACTCATTTTTGATCATTAGTTTTTGAATTTGTGATCGTTAGATCAGAATATTCTTCATAAATCTCGCTCCATTTTTCCTGGACTATAACTGTGGGTAGCCGGCCATTTTTTTTTTCGAAAGATTTTCTTTTTTGATAGAAAGGACAAGGGGAGTTCTTTTGGCTTGAAATCCGAATAATATTCATTACTTGCTTGAATTGGTTGGTTCTTTCAAGCATTCATCGAAAAGGGCTTCGAATTTGATCAATTCAATTGAGGTATCTGGAAACAATATTTTTTCTTATTTCTTCATTCGAAACGGGCTCTTATTCTATTTCTGTATTCTTTCTAAATTCAAGGACTCATTACTAAATCACAAATAAAAAACGGGGAATAGATTCATAGGTCCGATGCCTTGGAATAGAACTTAGGGTTAATAGAAATAGTAGATCACATAGATTCAACAAATGAGGTGGGTTCATTAACAATTCAAAGATGAAAAAATGGCAAAAAAGAAAGCATTTCTTCCTCTTCTATATCTTACATCTAGAGTATTTTTGCCCTGGTGGATCTCTCTCTCATTTAATAAATGTCTTGAATTTTGGATTACTAATTGGTGGAATACTAGGCAATCCGAAACTTTTTTGACTGATATTCAAGAAAAGAGTATTCTAGAAAAATTCATAGAATTGGAAGAACTCTTACTCTTGGACGAAATGATAAAAGAATACCCGGAAACACATCTACAAACACTTCGTATAGGAATCCACAAAGAAACGATCCAATTGATCAAGATGCACAATGAGGATCATATCCATATGATTTTGCACTTATCGACAAATATAACCTCTTTCATTATTTTAAGTGGTTATTCTATTCTGGGTAATGAAGAACTTGCTATTCTTAACTCTTGGGTTCAAGAATTCCTATATAACTTAAGTGACACAATAAAAGCTTTTTCTATTCTTTTATTAACTGATTTATGTATCGGATTCCATTCGCCCCATGGTTGGGAACTAATGATTGGCTATGTCTACAAAGATTTTGGATTTGCTCACAACGATCAAATTATATCTGGTCTTGTTTCTACTTTTCCCGTCATTCTGGATACAATTTTTAAATATTGGATCTTCCGGTATTTAAATCGTGTATCTCCATCACTTGTAGTGATTTATCATTCAATGAATGACTGATCCAACTATAATATTTGTTACTTTGTAACATAAGGTACATAAGCAAAGCATTTCAATTTTAAGACGTACTTACTCTTTCTACCCTACAGGGATTTCTCCTACTCCTATATTCCAGTAAAATGATTTCAGTACAGTAAATAGCAGAATTGTGGATAGGGAACTATACAAGCGACCTACCTAATTTTATTGTAGAAATTTTCGGGATCAATGATTGGACCATGCAAACTAAAAACACCTTTTCTTGGATAAAGAAAGAGATTATTCGATCTATTTCCGTATCGCTAATGATATATATCATAACTCGGACATCCATTTCCAATGCATATCCCATTTTTGCACAGCAGGGTTATGAAAATCCACGAGAAGCGACCGGGCGTATTGTATGTGCCAATTGCCATTTAGCTAATAAGCCCGTGGATATTGAGGTTCCGCAAGCGGTACTTCCTGATACTGTATTTGAAGCGGTTGTTCGAATTCCTTATGATATGCAAGTTAAACAAGTTCTTGCTAATGGTAAAAAGGGAGGTTTGAATGTGGGGACTGTTCTTATTTTACCTGAGGGATTTGAATTAGCCCCCCCCGATCGTATTTCGCCCGAGATGAAAGAAAAGATAGGAAATCTGTCTTTTCAGAGCTATCGCCCCACTAAAAAAAATATTCTTGTGATAGGTCCTGTTTCTGGTCAGAAATATAGTGAAGTCACCTTTCCTATTCTTTCCCCGGACCCCGCTACTAATAAAGATGTTCACTTCTTAAAATATCCCATATATGTAGGTGGGAACAGAGGAAGGGGTCAGATTTATCCCGATGGGAGCAAGAGTAACAATACAGTTTATAATGCTACAGCGGCTGGTGTAGTAAGTAAAATCATACGAAAAGAAAAAGGGGGGTACGAAATAACCATATCGGATGCGTCAGATGAACGTCAAGTGGTTGATATTATCCCCCCAGGGCCAGAACTTCTTGTTTCCGAAGGCGAATCTATCAAAGTTGATCAGCCATTAACGAGTAATCCTAATGTGGGTGGATTTGGTCAAGGGGATGCGGAAATAGTACTTCAAGATCCATTCCGTGTCCAAGGCCTTTTGTTCTTCTTGGCATCTGTTATTTTGGCACAAATATTTTTGGTTCTTAAGAAGAAACAGTTTGAGAAGGTTCAATTGTCCGAAATGAATTTCTAGATTCTCGGATTTCCAATATCAAGTTCGTAAAAAGAATCAAATTCTTGTTTTGGGAATTCAATTATGTTCTGTATATGTTATGTATGATCAAAAATTATGAAAAGCTTTTTGCTTGTTTCTATTCCAGATGTCGATATCGGGAATTATTTGTACCGCATTCCTAGTCATAGTATGTATATTGTGAAGAAGATTATTTTACTTTATCCCTTCTTTTTTTTTTCAAGCCAAATTCGAGCGGTGTCACTAGGTCACTCTTGTGAGATTGAAATGTCATAGAATGGATCAATCTTTTTCTATTCTAACATCTAAAATTTCACTGGATACTAAACATAAGATAAGTAAGTGGAGAATAGAAAACAAAGGATTATTCGCCTTCTTCTTCTTAGTCTTTTCTTTGACACAAGAAAGGAATTTTCTACATTTCTTTCTTGTGTCTACATAAAAACGGTTTTTGATCCCGTTCGTCAAAAATTACTATCCTTATTAGTTTCTATTTTTTCCATGTTTATCAGAACCCTTTTTTTATATTTATTACGTATACATATAGAAAGTAGTGAACAAACAAAAAAAAAATAGAGGGAAATCTTTTGATAAAATAGAACTTATTCTAATGGACTTAGAAAAAATTCAACTTTGATGAGATACTAAATAGAGTAGAGTAAGGATAAGGATCTATTCGAAAAGGATTTGCTTTGCATAATAGCCGATCGACAGAAATATATATTGTAATTGTGTCATTCAGGAAAATGAAATCGAGCGATTCCTTCTTTCTTCTAACTTTGAAAGATAGATAAGATACTATCCGCGAATAAGGGATGCTCTAAATTAATTAATGAAGTTTTCAAAAACATTATAAGAAATGAAGTTTTTTTTTCAAAATAGGGAAAAGTTATTTTTTTTATTTATACTAATAAAATATTATGAAAGCTTAAGAAGGCTTAAGAAGGCAAGGATCCACTTGCCTTCTTAAGCTTTCATGTCTCCAACTCAGTTCATCTTATTATTAGATTATTACAGAGATGAACCCAACCCGGAGTATGAACCATAA